CCGAATTTCCAAAAAATTGGTTGACAGACGGTATTCAGATAAAGATCCTATTTCCTTTTTACCTTAAACCTTGGCACAGATCTAAAGTGCCACCTCGCCAGAAAGATCCGCTGAGAAATAAAGAGCAAAAAAACGATTTTTGTTTTTTAACAGTTTGGGGAATGGAAACTGAAGTTCCTTTTGGTTCTCCCAGAAAACAACGTTCATTTTTTGAACCCATTTTTAAAGAACTCAGAAAAAAAATTATAAAATTACAAAAGAATCCTTTTTTAGTTATACAGGTTTTAAAAGAAAGAATAAATCTTTTTTTAAACCTTTCAAAAGAAAGAAAAAAATCGGTCATGAAAACCATTCTATTTTTAAAAGGAATAATAAAAGAACTTTCCAAAAGAAACCCAATTCAATTATTTGGATTAAGAAAAATAGATGAATTGAGTGAAACTAAAAAAGAAAAAAATGGGGTAATCAGTAATGGGATGATTAATGAATCGTCCATTCAAATTCGATTTATGGATTTGACAGATTCTTCATTGACAGAAAAAAAAATGAAAGATCTGGATGATAGAACCAGCACAATCAGGAATCAAATAGAAAAAATTACAAAAGATAATAAAAAAGGATTTTTAACTCCGGAAATCAATATAAATATTAGTTCTAATAAAATGAGTTCTGATAAAATAAGTTATCCTACTAAACTATTAGCATCAATAAAAAATATTTGGCAGAAATTAAAGAAATTCAAAAGAATAAATGTTCGATTAATCCGTAAATCATATTCTTTTTTCAAATTTTTAATTGAAAGGATATACATAGATATACTTATCTGTATCATTAATAGTCCGAGGATCACTACACAACTTTTTTTTGATAATTCAACAAAAATGATCGATAAATACATTTACAATAATGAAACAAATAAAGAAAAAATAGCTAAAACAAATAAAAATACAATTCGTTTTATTTGGACTAAAAAAAAATCAATTTCTGATATTAGTAAAAAAAATTCAAAGATTTTATTATCCTCCTTCTCACAAGCATATGTATTTTACCAATTATATCAAACGCAATTTTTTAATTTGTATAAGTTAAGATATGTCCTTCAATATCACGGAACATCTTTTTTTCTTAAGAATGAAATAAAGGATTATTTTGAAACACAAGGAATTTTTTATCCTGAATTAAAACATAAAAATATTTTGAATTCGGAAATGATTCAATGGAAAAACTGGTTAAGGGGTCATTATCAATATGATTTATCTCCGATTAAATGGTATCGATTAGTACCACACAAATGGCGAAATAGATTCAATCAAACACGTATAGTGCAAAATAAAGATTTAAACAAAAGGCATTCAGATGAAAAAGATCGATTAATATTAATTAATTACAAAAAATTAAATGATTTTGAATTAAATTCATTATCAAATTCAAAATATAACCTTCAAAAATACTATGGATATGACCTTTTCTCATATAAATCGATTAATTATGAAAATAAGAAGGATTCACATATTTATGTATCACCATTACGTTTAAATAATAAACAAGAGATTTCTTATAATTACAACAAGATATATAAAAAAGGTAAATTAATTAATATGCCAGGAGGTATTATCCCTATTAATTTAGAAAATGATGATATTCTCAATCTAGATAAATTTACAGATAGAAAATATTTGGATTGGAGAATTTTCGATTTTTGTCTTCGAAATAAAGTCAATATTGAGTCCTGGATTGATATCGATACCAATGGTAATAAAAATACTAAGACTGGGTTTAATAATTATCAAATAATTGATAAAATGGATCAAAAAGGTCTTTTTTTTCTTAAAATTTCCCAAAATGGAGGAATTATGGCATCCAACAAAAAAAAAGATCTTTTTGATTGGATGGCAATGAATGAAGAAATACTAAGTCGTCCCATATCAAATCGAAACCTTTGGTTCTTTCCAGAATTTGTGATCCTTTATAATACATATATTATGAAACCGTGGATCATACCAATCCAACTACTTCTTTTAAATTTTTATGAAAATGTTAGTGAAAATAAAAACATCACTAGAAAGAACAAAAGGGATCTTTTTCTATTTTCGAATGAAAAAAAATCGATTGAATTAGAGAATCGAAATCAAGAAGAAAAAGAATCCGCAATTCGAGATAATCTTGAATCAGATGCACAAAATCAAGCGAATCTTGGATCACTTTTCTCAAACCAAGAAAAAGATATTGGAGAAGATTATGCAAGCTCCGATATGAAAAAACGTAGAAAGAAAAAAGAATATAAGAGCAACACGGAAGTAGAGCTTGATTTTTTCCTAAAAAGGTATTTACGTTTTCAATTGAGATGGGATGATTCTTTAAATCAAAAAATGATCAATAATATCAAAATATATTGTCTCCTACTTAGACTAATAAATCCAAGAGAAATTGCTATATCCTCTATTCAAAGGGGAGAAATGAGTTTAGATATTTTGATTATTCAAAAGGATTTAACTCTTACAGAATTAATGAAAAAAGGTATATTAATTATCGAACCAATTCGTTTGTTTATAAAAAATGATGGACAATTGATTATGTATCAAAGTCTAAATATTTCATTGTTTCATAAGAGTAAGCCAAAAATTAATCAAATATACCGAGAAAAAAGCTATGTTGCTAAGATTAATTTGGATAAATCCATTGCAAGACATCCAAAAATGGCTGAAAATAGATACAAAAATGATTATGATTTGTTGTTTGTTCCCGAAAAGGTTTTATCCACTAAAAGACGTCGAGAATTAAGAATTCTAATTTGTTTCAATTCGAGGAAGAGAAATGGTATTCATAAAAATCCAGTATTTTGCAACAACGTAAAAAACTGGGGTGAATTTTTGGATAAAAGAAAACATTTTGATAAAAAGAAACTAATAAAATTAAAGTTCTTTCTTTGGCCTAATTATCGATTAGAAGATTTATCTTGTATGAATCGATATTGGTTTGATACCAATAATGGGGGCCGCTTCACTATGATAAGGATACATATGTATCCACGATTGCAAATTTGTTAATTATGCGTTTTTCATATATATTCTGTACCATATATGTATGGTATATGAAAAAAGGAGTTGCACCTATGTATTGTCTTACCTTCCAGTCTGATACATGAATACTAATTCAATGCATTTTTCAATATCCAATAGATCTAGAAATGATTAACGGAATCTTCTTATTTTTTCTTTTTTTATTTATTATTAGATTTCGATCCAAAATTGTTTCTCTTTTCTAAATGTAGAAATATATCACCCTTTCCTATTCCTATACTAATTTTCCTATTCCTATACGAATAAAATTGAAAAGAAAATTGGATTGATTCATTTTATTTGATAAAATTAGGAGTTCATAAAGAAATTAAGATTATTGTGTATACCAAATTAAAATGACTAGCATTATTCTTACTGATCAGTAAAATCCATTAAAAAAAAAGAGGATAGAAAATCCGTTTTATGGTAAAAAATTCATTCATCTCAGTTATTTCACAAGAAGAAAAAGAAGAAAACAGGGGGTCCGTTGAATTTCAAGTATTTCGTTTCACCAATAAGATACGAAGACTGACTTCACATTTGGAATTGCACCGAAAAGATTATTTATCTCAGAGAGGTTTACGTAAAATCCTGGGAAAACGCCAACGACTGCTGTCTTATTTGTCAAAGAAAAATAGAATACGTTATAAAGAATTAATTAGTCAGCTGGATATTCGGGAGTCAAAAACTCGTTAAGTGAAAAAGGAATTTGAATTATTTTATTTTTTTATTCGATCTTGAATTTTAATGAACTTGTTTTCATTTTCAGCAATTCATGAAAGAATGAATCGAGGAATAACCTATGAATGTAACAACTACAAGAAAAGACCTCATGATAGTCAATATGGGACCTCACCACCCATCAATGCATGGTGTTCTTCGGCTCATCCTTACTCTAGATGGTGAAGATGTTATTGATTGTGAACCAATATTAGGTTATTTACACAGAGGAATGGAAAAAATTGCGGAAAATCGAACAGTTATACAATATCTACCTTATGTAACACGTTGGGATTATTTAGCTACTATGTTCACAGAAGCAATAACCGTAAATGGACCAGAACAGTTGGGAAATATTCAAGTACCTAAAAGAGCCAGTTATATCAGAGTAATTATGTTAGAGTTGAGTCGTATAGCTTCTCATCTGTTATGGCTTGGCCCCTTTATGGCAGATATTGGTGCACAGACCCCTTTTTTCTATATTTTCAGAGAAAGAGAATTAGTATATGATCTATTCGAAGCTGCCACCGGTATGAGAATGATGCATAATTATTTTCGTATCGGAGGAGTAGCGGCCGATCTACCTTATGGATGGATAGATAAATGTTTGGATTTCTGTGATTATTTTTTAACAGCGGTTTCTGAATATCAAAAACTTATTACGCGAAATCCTATTTTTTTAGAACGAGTTGAGGGAGTAGGCATTATTGGTCCAGAAGAAGCAATAAATTGGGGTTTATCGGGACCAATGCTACGAGCTTCCGGAATCCAATGGGATCTTCGTAAAGTTGATCATTATGAATGTTACGACGAATTGGATTGGGAAATCCATTGGCAAAAAGAAGGAGATTCATTAGCTCGCTATTTAGTCCGAATCGGTGAAATGAGGGAATCTATAAAAATTATTCAACAAGCTCTGGAAGGAATTCCAGGGGGGCCCTATGAGAATTTAGAAACCCGGTGCTTTGCTAGAGAAAGGGATCCGGAATGGAATGATTTTGAATATCGATTCATTAGTAAAAAACCTTCTCCTACTTTTGAATTGCCGAAGCAAGAACTTTATGTAAGAGTTGAAGCCCCAAAGGGAGAATTGGGAATTTTTTTAATAGGAGATCAGAGTGGTTTTCCTTGGAGGTGGAAAATTCGTCCACCTGGTTTTATCAATTTGCAAATTCTTCCTCAGTTAGTTAAAAGAATGAAATTGGCCGATATTATGACAATACTAGGTAGCATAGATATCATTATGGGAGAAGTTGATCGTTAAAATGATAATTGATACAACAGAAGTACAAGATCTAAATTCTTTTTCTAGATTGGAATCTTTAAAAGAAGTCTATGGAATCATAGGGATGTTTTTACCTATTTTGACTCTTGTATTGGGAATCACAATAGGTGTACTCGTAATTGTGTGGTTAGAAAGAGAAATATCCGCAGGAATACAACAACGTATTGGTCCCGAATACGCCGGTCCTTTGGGAATTCTTCAAGCTTTAGCAGATGGGACAAAACTTATTTTCAAAGAGAATCTTTTTCCATCTCGAGGAGATACTCGTTTATTCAGTATAGGACCATCCATAGCAGTTATATCCATTTTACTAAGTTATTCAGTAATTCCTTTTAGTTATCACCTTGTTTTATCTGATCTCAATATCGGTGTTTTTTTATGGATTGCCATTTCCAGTATTGCTCCCATTGGACTTCTTATGTCAGGATATGGATCAAATAATAAATATTCTTTTTTAGGTGGTCTACGAGCCGCTGCTCAATCGATTAGTTATGAAATACCATTAACTCTTTGTGTGTTATCAATATCTCTACGTGCGATTCGTTAAAACAGAAACTTTTCTTTTCTTTATTCCTTTTTTTTTTTTCGAAAAGAAATTGAATAGATATCTCCTTTTTTTATTCATCATTCAGTTTGATGACCTAAATCAGATAGTTGTATGAGTGAAAGAAAACAGCTTAGAAATTAGCAGTAAAAAAATGGAGTCTCATTTCCTACGTACAAGAAAAAAAAAAAGTAAATATAAGCAAGACTTTTACCCCAAGATTGGTTGATTAGTCATCCTGGCTTGAAGCGGGCTCAACTCAAAAGATCAACCGTATAGAGTTTTCACTCTGGTTTCTATGTATTACCCTAACGGGTGATTGAGCAAAAATCAGTGGATGGTTAGGAACACCAAAATACATAAAGGATTAGTAATGGAGATTTTTTATGTAAATTATCCAAAAATAATTTTTACATAAGATAAAAAGAATAATAATTGGGACTTTAAGTTAGTAGAAATGATCAAGTAGTACTACCCACAATTCCGATTCAGAGTATGCTCCTATCCACAGATTCAAAAATGACTATCAGGAACGAAATAATCCTTTTTTTGAAACCCCCCTTTTTCAGAAAGAAGAATAGGAACGAAAAAAAAAAAAAGATCTTTTTCTTCTTTCCTATATTCATAGGGATAACGTGGTATTTTTCAGGAACTAATGTATAATTTTTTTTTTCGTAATCAAAAAGAATGGGTTGAGATATCTATTAATATTTCTAGAAAGAGTATTTTATTGAAGGATTAAGTTATTACTCAACAAAGAAAAATTCAAATTATTAAAGGATGAGATCAATTCAGAAGTGCTTTTTTAGTTATTATAGCAGACAGAATTCCATTGGTCTAATTCAGGACCTTCCGATAGGTTTTGACTCTATCTATATAGAATATATATTTAATTTCCAATCGATATTATAGTATTATACTACAAACATATCAATATAAATAATATCAATTCGGTCCTTAGATTTATTGATGGCCCTCGAGGAGCCGTATGAGGTGAAAATCTCACGTACGGTTCTGAAATAGCGATGGGAACAGTGATGTTATCATCGACTATGATTATCTAACAGTTCAAGTACAGTTGATATAGTTGAGGCCCAGTCCAAATATGGTTTTTGGGGATGGAATTTGTGGCGTCAACCTATAGGGTTTTTCATTTTTCTAATTTCTTCCCTAGCAGAATGTGAGAGATTACCTTTCGATTTACCAGAAGCAGAGGAAGAATTAGTAGCAGGTTATCAAACCGAATATTCGGGTATCAAATTTGGGTTATTTTATGTTGCTTCCTATCTAAATCTATTAGTTTCTTCGTTATTTGTAACAGTTCTTTACTTAGGGGGTTGGAATATCTCTATTCCTTACATATTCGTTCCTGAGCTATTTGAAATAAATAAAGTAGGTAGAGTCTTTGGAACGACAATTGGTATTTTTATTACATTAGCTAAAACTTATTTCTTCTTGTTTATTTCTATCACAACAAGATGGACTTTACCTAGACTAAGAATAGACCAATTATTAAATCTTGGATGGAAATTTCTTTTACCCATTTCTCTCGGTAATCTATTATTAACAACTTCTTTCCAACTCCTTTCATTGTAAAGGAAAGAAAAAGGACTAGGATATTCTCGATTTACGACTTCTCTCAAATATCAAACAAGAGAAAGAAACAAACATAAAATTATTCATAGATCTTTACGATATGTTCCCTATGGTAACTGGGTTCATGAATTACGGTCAACAAACAGTACGAGCTGCAAGGTACATTGGTCAAGGGTTCATGATTACCTTATCTCACGCAAATCGTTTACCTGTAACTATTCAATATCCTTATGAAAAATTAATTACATCTGAGCGTTTCCGCGGCCGAATCCATTTTGAATTTGATAAATGCATTG